AGTTGGTCATATTTCTTTTTATCGAGAAATCGAGGAAGCTATACAAGGTTTTTCTCAAGCCTGTTCGTATGATACCTAATAATATGGTATTAAAAAAAAGTAATTCTAGTACACCCGTGTGAATTCAGACCTCTCCGATTCAACCCGGACCGTAGCATAGTTCTTGACCTAAAATTCTACGCAAATCAAGATCGAGAAAAGGAAGTTTTGCAATCATTGACTCAAACTCATTGTCGAATCCCATTCAGCAGAATATGGAGGTACTTATGGCGGAACGGGCCAATCTGGTATTTCACAATAAAGTGATAGATGGAACTGCTATTAAACGACTTATTAGCCGATTAATAGATCACTTCGGGATGGCATATACATCACACATCCTAGATCAAGTAAAGACTCTAGGTTTCCAGCAAGCCACTGCTACATCCATTTCATTAGGAATTGATGATCTTTTAACGATACCTTCCAAGGGCTGGCTTGTCCAAGATGCTGAACAACAAAGTTTGATTTTGGAAAAACACCATCATTATGGGAATGTACATGCGGTAGAAAAATTACGCCAATCTATTGAGATATGGTATGCTACAAGTGAATATTTGCGACAAGAAATGAATCCTAATTTTAGGATGACGGACCCTTTCAACCCAGTCCATATGATGTCTTTTTCGGGGGCTAGGGGAAATGCATCTCAAGTACATCAATTAGTAGGTATGAGAGGATTAATGTCGGATCCCCAAGGACAAATGATTGATTTACCTATTCAAAGCAATTTACGCGAAGGACTATCTTTAACAGAATATATTATTTCTTGCTATGGAGCCCGTAAAGGAGTTGTAGATACTGCTGTACGCACATCAGATGCTGGATATCTTACGCGTCGACTTGTTGAAGTAGTTCAACATATTGTTGTACGTAGAACAGATTGTGGCACTATCCGAGGGATTTCTGTGAGTCCTCGAAATAAAAATCGGATGATGTCAGAAAGAATTTTTATTCAAACAATAATTGGTCGTGTCTTAGCAGACGATATATACATAGGTTCCCGATGTGTCGCCTTTCGAAATCAAGATCTTGGGATTGGACTTGTCAACCGATTAATAACCTTTGGAACACAATCAATATCTATTCGAACTCCCTTTACTTGTCGGAGTACGTCTTGGATCTGTCGATTATGTTATGGTCGGAGCCCCACTCATGGTGACCTAGTTGAATTGGGGGAAGCTGTAGGTATTATTGCGGGTCAATCTATTGGCGAACCGGGGACTCAACTAACATTAAGAACCTTTCATACCGGCGGAGTATTTACAGGAGGTACTGCCGAACATGTACGAGCCCCTTATAATGGAAAAATAAAATTTAATGAGGATTTGGTTCATCCTACACGTACACGTCACGGGCATCCTGCCTTTCTATGTTATATAGACTTGTCTGTAATTATCGAGAGCGAAGATATTATACATAGCGTGACTATTCCACCAAAAAGTTTTCTTTTAGTTCAAAATGATCAATATGTGGAATCAGAACAGGTGATTGCTGAGATTCGCGAGGGAACATACACTTTTCATTTTAAAGAGAGGGTTAGAAAATATATTTATTCTGACTCAGAGGGCGAAATGCACTGGAGTACTGATGTGTCCCATGCACCCGAATTTACATATAGTAATGTCCATCTCTTACCAAAAACAAGTCATTTATGGATATTATCAGGAGGTTCATGCGGATCTAGTCTAATTCTTTTTTCGATCCACAAAGATCAAGATCAAATGAACATACCCTTTCTTTCCATCGAAAGAAAATCTATTTCTAGCCTCTCAGGGAATAACGATCAAGCGAGCCAAAAATTTTTAAGTTCGGATTTTTATGATAAAAAAAAATCCGGGATTCCCGATTATTCAGAATTGAATGGAATCGCAGGTACTAGTCATTATAATTTCATATATTCTGATATTTTTCATGAGAACTCGGATTTATTAGCAAAAAGGCGAAGAAATAGATTTCTCATTCCATTCCAATCGATTCAAGAGCAAGAGAAAGAATTCATACCGCATTCAGGTATCTCAATTGAAATACCCATAAATGGTATTTTCCGTAGAAATAGTATTTTTGCTTTTTTTGATGATCCTAGATACAGAAGAAAGAGTTCCGGAATTCTTAAATATGGGACCCTAAAGGCGGACTCAATCATCCAAAAAGAGGATATGATTGAGTATCGAGGAGTCCAAAAATTTAAGACAAAATACGAAATGAAAGTAGATCGCTTTTTTTTCATTCCCGAAGAAGTGCATATTTTACCCGAATCCTCTGTCATAATGGTACAGAACTATAGTATCATTGGAGTCGATACACGAATCACTTTAAATATAAGAAGCCAAGTCGGCGGGTTGATCCGAGTGGAGAGAAAAAAAAAAAGGATTGAACTAAAAATCTTTTCGGGGGATATCCATTTTCCGGACAAGACAGATAAGATATCCCGACACAGTGGCATCTTGATACCGCCAGG